GCTAGCGTAGCTTAACTAAAGCATAACACTGAAGATGTTAAGATGGGCCCTAGAAAGCCCCGCAAGCACAAAGGCTTGGTCCTGACTTTACTGTCAACTTTAGCTAGATTTACACATGCAAGTATCCGCAATCCTGTGAGAATGCCCCACAGTTTTCTGTCCGAAAACAAGGAGCTGGTATCAGGCACACCCGACTTATGCCCACGACGCCTTGCTTAGCCACACCCCCAAGGGAACTCAGCAGTGATAAACCTTAAGCCATAAGTGAAAACTTGACTTAGTTAAAGCTAAGAGGGCCGGTAAAACTCGTGCCAGCCACCGCGGTTATACGAGAGACCCGAGTTGACAGACGCCGGCGTAAAGCGTGGTTAAGGAAAATTAAAACTAAAGCCGAACACCTTCAAGGCAGTTATACGCATCTGTAAGATATGAAGCCCAACCACGAAAGTGGCTTTACACCCCCTGACCCCACGAAAGCTATGACACAAACTGGGATTAGATACCCCACTATGCTTAGCCCTAAACATTGATAGAATCCTACACCCTCTATCCGCCCGGGTACTACGAGCATCAGCTTGAAACCCAAAGGACTTGGCGGTACTTTAGATCCCCCTAGAGGAGCCTGTTCTATAACCGATAACCCCCGTTCAACCTCACCCTCTCTTGTTATCCCCGCCTATATACCGCCGTCGTCAGCTTACCCTTATGAAGGACTAATAGTAAGCAAAATTGGCACCGCCCAGAACGTCAGGTCGAGGTGTAGCGCATGAGAGGGGAAGAAATGGGCTACATTCGCTACACTAGCGAATACGGACGACGTACTGAAAACGTACATCCAAAGGAGGATTTAGCAGTAAGTGGAAAATAGAGTGTCCCACTGAAACCGGCTCTGAAGTGCGCACACACCGCCCGTCACTCTCCCCAAGCCACCAACACACGTAACTAAAACACCATAACCGCAAAGGGGAGGCAAGTCGTAACATGGTAAGTGTACCGGAAGGTGCACTTGGAAAAATCAGAGTATAGCTAAACATAGTATAGCATTTCCCTTACACTGAAAAATTATCCGTGCGAATCGGATTACCCTGACGCCAACCAGCTAGCCCACCACCCCAAAAACAACTAAACCAATGTTGATAACCCCAAATACATTATACTTAAACTAAACAAACCATTTTACCCCCTTAGTATAGGCGACAGAAAAGGAACCAATTGGAGCGATAGAGAAAGTACCGCAAGGGAACGCTGAAAGAGAAGTGAAACAACCCAGTATTAAGCCCAAAAAAGCAGAGATTTCCCCTCGTACCTTTTGCATCATGATTTAGCTAGTAATGCCCAGGCAAAAAGAACTATAGTCTGTGACCCCGAAACTACGTGAGCTACTCCAAGACAGCCTATCAATAGGGCAAACCCGTCTCTGTGGCAAAAGAGTGGGAAGAGCTTTGAGTAGAGGTGATAGACCTACCGAACCTAGTTATAGCTGGTTGCCTGAGAATTGGACAGGAGTTCAGCCTCAAGACTTCTCCATTCACAAAAGTTTTAACCCCTCCCGTTAATCAAAGAAGTCCTAGAGAGTTAGTCAAAGGGGGTACAGCCCCTTTGAAACAAGATACAACTTTACAAGGAGGGTAAAGATCATAATAAATACTAAAGGTACAATGCCCCAGTGGGCCTAAAAGCAGCCACCCTTACAGAAAGCGTTAAAGCTCAAGCATTAACACCCCGCCCAAATATTTAGATAACCAATCCAAACCCCCTATCACTATCAGGCCATCTCATGCAAACATGAGAGAGCACATGCTAATATGAGTAATAAGAGAGCCAACAGCCTCTCTCCATGCACACGCATAAATCGGAACGAACCCCCACCGAAACTTAACGGCCCCAAGAACAGAGGGTAATGAACAACAAATTAGCCAACCAGAAAATCATCCAACAAAAAACCGTTAACCCCACACTGGTGTGCCCCCAAGGAAAGACTAAAAGAGAAAGAAGGAACTCGGCAAACACCACTAAAGCCTCGCCTGTTTACCAAAAACATCGCCTCTTGCATAAACCTAATATAAGAGGTCCAGCCTGCCCTGTGACTATACGTTTAACGGCCGCGGTATTTTAACCGTGCAAAGGTAGCGCAATCACTTGTCCTTTAAATGAAGACCTGTATGAATGGCATAACGAGGGCTTAACTGTCTCCTTTTTCAAGTCAATGAAATTGATCTCCCCGTGCAGAAGCGGGGATAAGCACATAAGACGAGAAGACCCTATGGAGCTTTAGACACCAAGACATATTATGTTAAGCACCCCTTAACAAAGGATTAAACTAGATAAATTATGTCCCATGTCTTTGGTTGGGGCGACCACGGGGAAATAAAAAACCCCCGCGTGGAATGGGAGCACTAAACCTCCTACAACCAAGAGCTACAGCTCTAATAAACAGAATTTCTGACCATCAAGATCCGGCAAAGCCGATCAACGGACCGAGTTACCCTAGGGATAACAGCGCAATCCCCTTTTAGAGCCCATATCGACAAGGGGGTTTACGACCTCGATGTTGGATCAGGACATCCTAATGGTGCAGCCGCTATTAAGGGTTCGTTTGTTCAACGATTAAAGTCCTACGTGATCTGAGTTCAGACCGGAGTAATCCAGGTCAGTTTCTATCTATGATATGTTCTTTTCTAGTACGAAAGGACCGAAAAGAAGAGGCCAATACTCAAAGCACGCCTCCCCCCTCCTAATGAAAACAACTAAAATAGGCAAAAGGGCATACCCCCTTCACGCCCAAGATAATGGCATGTTGGGGTGGCAGAGCCCGGATATATTGCAAAAGGCCTAAGCCCTTTAAACAGAGGTTCAAGTCCTCTCCCTAACTATGATTACCACTCTCGTAACCCACATCCTCAACCCTCTGGCCTTCATCGTGCCCGTCCTCCTAGCTGTAGCTTTCCTCACCCTTCTTGAACGAAAAGTACTAGGCTACATGCAATTACGAAAAGGACCAAACATTGTCGGACCATACGGCCTCCTACAGCCAATTGCAGACGGATTAAAACTATTTATTAAAGAACCCATTCGACCCTCCACCTCCTCCCCCATCCTATTTCTACTCTCCCCCATACTCGCTTTAACCTTAGCCCTAACCCTCTGGGCCCCCATACCTCTCCCATACCCAGTTATTGACCTAAACCTAGGCATTTTATTTATCCTCGCTCTCTCAAGCCTAGCAGTATATTCTATTCTGGGCTCAGGATGAGCATCAAACTCAAAATACGCTCTAATTGGAGCCCTCCGAGCCGTAGCCCAAACCATCTCCTATGAAGTTAGCCTTGGGCTCATTCTTCTAAATACTATTATTTTTACTGGGGGTTTTACCCTACAAACCTTTAACGTCGCCCAGGAAGCCATCTGACTCATCATCCCCACCTGGCCCCTAGCCGCAATGTGGTATATTTCTACCCTAGCAGAAACCAACCGAGCCCCCTTTGACCTCACCGAAGGTGAATCCGAATTAGTCTCAGGATTCAACGTAGAATACGCAGGGGGCCCGTTCGCCCTGTTTTTTCTAGCGGAATATGCAAATATCCTATTAATAAATACACTATCCGCCACATTATTCCTTGGTGCCTCCCACATTCCAACAATACCAGAACTAACCGCCGCAAACCTAATAATTAAAGCAGCCCTCTTATCAATTATATTCCTATGGGTTCGAGCTTCCTACCCCCGATTCCGATACGATCAGCTCATACACCTTATTTGAAAAAATTTCCTTCCACTAACATTAGCCCTTGTAATTTGACACCTCGCACTCCCCATTGCATTTGCAGGATTGCCCCCCCAACTATAAACCGGAGACGTGCCTGAATCTAAGGGCCACTTTGATAGAGTGAACCATGGGGGTTAAAATCCCCCCGCCTCCTTAGAAAGAAGGGGTTCGAACCCTACCTAAAGAGATCAAAACTCTTCGTGCTTCCACTACACCACTTCCTAGTAAAATCAGCTAATTAAGCTATTGGGCCCATACCCCGAAAATGTTGGTTAAACCCCTTCTTTTACTAATGAACCCCTACATCTTAGCTACCCTCCTATTCGGCCTAGGTCTTGGTACTACAATTACATTTGCAAGCTCACATTGACTCCTAGCATGAATGGGTCTTGAAATAAATACCCTTGCCATTATTCCACTTATAGCACAAAACCACCACCCACGAGCAGTAGAGGCAACCACTAAATATTTCCTCACCCAAGCCACTGCAGCTGCTATACTCATATTCGCCAGCACCACCAATGCATGACTCACCGGACAATGAGAAATCGGACAAATAACCCACCCCCTGCCTACAACCATAATTACATTAGCTCTCGCACTAAAAATTGGTCTAGCCCCAGTACACGCATGACTACCCGAAGTACTTCAAGGTTTAGACCTAACCACAGGACTCATCCTATCCACCTGACAAAAACTAGCCCCATTCGCCCTTCTACTACAAATTAACCCGGCAAACTCCTCTATTCTGATCGCAATGGGCCTACTATCAACACTTATCGGCGGATGGGGCGGACTAAACCAAACCCAACTACGAAAAATCCTGGCCTACTCCTCAATCGCCCACCTGGGTTGAATAATGCTAATTCTTCAATTTTCACCTCAACTTACCCTACTAACTCTCCTCACCTACTTCATTATAACATTCTCAGCATTTCTGGTGTTTAAGTTAAATAAAGCAACAAACATCAACACACTCGCTACCTCCTGAACAAAAGCCCCCACACTCACCTGCCTAGCCCCCCTTATCCTGCTCTCTCTAGGAGGACTACCACCGCTTACGGGATTTATGCCAAAATGACTTATTCTACAAGAACTGTCTAAACAAGAACTTGCCCCAGTAGCAACATTAGCTGCCCTTTCCGCCCTCCTAAGCCTATATTTCTATTTACGGCTGTCCTACGCAATAACCCTTACCATATCCCCAAATAACCTTTCCGGCACCACCCCCTGACGACTTCCCTCCCACCAACTAACCCTTCCCCTAGCCACATCCGTTACAGCCACCCTAACCCTATTACCCCTCACCCCGGCCGCCACTACAATCCTCACCATTTAAGGGACTTAGGATAAAACCAGTCCAAGGACCTTCAAAGTCCTCAGCGAGAGTGAAAATCTCCCAGCCCCTGATAAGACCTGCGGGACACTACCCCACATCTACTGCATGCAAAACAGACACTTTAATTAAGCTAAGACCTTACTAGACAGGCAGGCCTCGATCCTACAAACTCTTAGTTAACAGCTAAGCGCCCAAACCAGCGAGCATCCATCTACTTTTCCCGCCCTTTGACAAGAGAAAGGGCGGGAAAGCCCCGGCAAACGTTAGTCTGCTCCTTGAGATTTGCAATCTCACATGCAACGCACCTCAGAGCTTGGTAAGAAGAGGGCTCAAACCTCTGTCTCTGGGGCTACAATCCATCGCTTACTCAGCCATCCTACCTGTGGCAATCACACGTTGATTTTTCTCGACTAACCATAAAGACATCGGCACCCTATATCTAGTATTTGGTGCATGAGCTGGAATAGTGGGCACCGCCTTAAGCCTACTTATCCGAGCTGAACTAACCCAACCAGGCGCCCTCCTTGGGGACGACCAAATCTACAATGTAATTGTTACGGCACATGCCTTTGTAATAATCTTCTTTATAGTAATGCCCATTATAATTGGAGGCTTTGGAAACTGACTGATCCCCCTAATAATTGGAGCCCCCGACATAGCATTCCCTCGAATAAACAACATAAGCTTTTGACTTCTCCCTCCCTCCTTTTTACTTCTGCTAGCATCCTCCGGAGTCGAAGCAGGGGCTGGAACTGGGTGAACAGTCTACCCTCCCTTGGCCGGAAACCTGGCACATGCCGGGGCATCCGTCGACCTGACCATCTTTTCACTCCACTTAGCAGGGATTTCTTCAATCCTTGGGGCCATTAATTTTATTACAACAATCATTAATATAAAACCCGCAGCCATTTCCCAATATCAAACCCCTCTATTTGTTTGATCCGTGTTAATCACTGCCGTCCTACTCCTTCTATCCCTGCCAGTACTCGCTGCTGGAATCACAATACTTCTCACTGACCGAAATCTCAACACAACTTTCTTTGACCCCGCAGGTGGAGGAGACCCCATCCTATATCAACACCTATTCTGATTCTTCGGCCACCCCGAAGTTTATATCCTTATTCTCCCAGGGTTTGGTATAATTTCACACATTGTTGCCTACTACGCTGGTAAAAAAGAGCCTTTCGGATACATGGGCATGGTGTGAGCTATGATGGCTATTGGCCTACTAGGATTTATTGTGTGGGCCCATCACATATTTACAGTGGGTATAGATGTAGACACACGAGCATACTTTACATCCGCAACAATAATTATTGCCATTCCCACCGGTGTAAAAGTCTTTAGCTGACTCGCTACCCTGCACGGAGGGTCTATTAAATGAGAAACCCCCCTCTTATGGGCCGTAGGTTTCATTTTTCTTTTCACGATGGGCGGACTAACAGGAATTGTCCTGGCCAACTCGTCCCTAGACATTGTTCTACACGACACATATTACGTAGTAGCCCACTTCCATTATGTCCTATCTATGGGAGCTGTATTTGCCATCGTTGCCGGTTTCGTACACTGATTTCCACTATTCACAGGGTACACCCTTCACAGCACATGAACCAAAATCCATTTTGGGGTAATATTTGTAGGCGTAAATCTTACATTCTTCCCTCAACACTTCCTGGGCCTAGCTGGTATACCCCGACGATACTCAGACTACCCGGACGCCTATACCCTTTGAAATACAGTTTCCTCCATCGGTTCGATAATCTCACTCGTGGCAGTAATTATATTCCTATTTATCATCTGAGAAGCATTTGCCGCCAAACGTGAGGTCATATCAGTAGAATTAACTACAACTAATGTAGAGTGGCTACACGGCTGCCCCCCTCCCTACCACACATTCGAAGAACCCGCATTTGTTGTAGTCCAGCCATACTGCTACGAGAAAGGGAGGAATTGAACCCCCGTAAATTGGTTTCAAGCCAAACACATCACCGCTCTGCCACTTTCTTCATAAGACACTAGTAAAACAGACATTACACTGCCTTGTCAAGGCAAAATTGTAGGTTAAACCCCTGCGTGTCTTATCTAATGGCACATCCCTCGCAGTTAGGATTTCAAGATGCAGCTTCACCTGTCATAGAAGAACTTTTACACTTTCATGACCACGCCTTAATAATCATCTTCCTCATCAGCACTCTAGTACTTTACATTATTGTCGCCATGGTCACAACCAAACTAACTAACAAATACATTCTAGATTCTCAAGAAATCGAAATCATCTGAACAATTCTACCAGCCATTATCCTAATTCTCATTGCCCTCCCCTCTCTACGCATCCTTTATCTTATAGACGAAATCAACGACCCCCACCTAACAATTAAAGCTGTCGGACACCAATGATACTGAAGCTACGAATACACAGACTATGAAGACCTGGGCTTTGACTCTTATATGGTCCCCACACAAGATCTAGCCCCCGGGCAATTCCGGCTACTTGAAACAGACCACCGAATGGTAATTCCAGTTGAATCCCCCATTCGAATCCTTATCTCCGCTGAAGACGTCCTTCACTCATGGGCAGTCCCTTCCCTCGGCGTAAAAATAGATGCAGTACCCGGACGACTAAATCAAACAGCCTTTATTGCATCCCGAACCGGGGTATTTTACGGCCAATGTTCTGAAATCTGTGGCGCCAACCACAGCTTTATGCCCATCGTAGTTGAAGCGGTGCCCCTAGAACACTTCGAAAACTGATCATCTGTAATGCTTGAAGACGCCTCGCTAAGAAGCTAAACCGGGATATAGCGTTAGCCTTTTAAGCTAAAGATTGGTGACTCCCAACCACCCCTAGCGACATGCCCCAGCTCAACCCCTCCCCCTGACTCGCCATCCTGCTCTTTTCTTGATTAGTCTTCCTAATCATTATTCCCCCAAAAATCATAGCACACATCTTTCCAAACGAGCCAACCCCCCAAAGCACAGAAAAACCCAAAGGGGAACCCTGAAACTGACCATGACACTAAGCTTCTTCGACCAATTTATGAGCCCTGTGTTATTTGGCATCCCTCTGATCGCCCTTGCCCTAACCCTGCCATGACTCCTTTTCCCCACACCCTCTGCCCGATGATTAAACAACCGGCTCCTGACACTCCAAAACTGATTCATCGGCCGATTTACCCGTGAACTTTTTGCACCCGTTAACCTTCCAGGACACAAATGAGCCGTATTACTGACCTCCTTAATACTGTTCTTGATTTCCTTAAACATACTGGGCCTACTGCCATACACTTTTACCCCTACCACACAACTATCTCTTAATATAGGCCTTGCATTCCCCCTCTGACTAGCCACAGTTATTATTGGCATACGAAACCAACCAACCGAAGCACTAGGCCACCTTCTGCCAGAAGGAACCCCTACACCTCTTATCCCCATCCTAATTATTATCGAAACAATCAGCCTATTTATTCGCCCCCTAGCTCTGGGGGTGCGACTAACAGCTAATCTTACAGCTGGCCACCTTTTAATTCAACTAATCGCAACAGCCGCAGTAGTCCTACTCCCTCTTATACCAACCGTAGCAATTCTAACAGCTACCCTTCTATTCCTCCTTACCCTCTTAGAAGTAGCTGTGGCAATAATTCAAGCCTACGTATTTGTTCTACTCCTAAGTCTGTACCTACAAGAAAACGTCTAATGGCCCATCAAGCACACGCATACCACATAGTTGACCCCAGCCCCTGACCACTTACAGGCGCTATTGCCGCCCTATTAATAACGTCAGGCCTTGCTATCTGATTCCACTTCAACTCCACAGTACTAATGACCATTGGAACCGCCCTGCTCATCCTTACCATATATCAATGATGACGGGACATTATCCGAGAGGGGACTTTTCAAGGCCACCATACACCACCTGTTCAAAAAGGGCTTCGATACGGCATAATCCTTTTTATTACATCCGAAGTCTTCTTCTTTCTAGGGTTTTTCTGGGCCTTCTACCACTCCAGTCTTGCCCCCACGCCTGAACTAGGAGGCTGCTGGCCCCCCACAGGCATCACTACCTTAGACCCATTTGAAGTACCCTTACTAAATACCGCAGTTCTTCTTGCATCCGGAGTGACAGTAACTTGAGCCCACCACAGTATTATAGAGGGCGGACGAAAAGAAGCAATTCAATCCCTAACCCTAACGATCCTTCTAGGATTCTATTTTACCTTCCTTCAAGCTATAGAATATTACGAAGCCCCCTTCACAATCGCAGACGGGGTTTACGGCTCCACCTTCTTCGTAGCCACAGGATTCCACGGCTTACATGTAATTATTGGCTCCACCTTCCTAGCTGTCTGCCTACTGCGCCAAATCCGCTACCACTTCACATCCGACCATCATTTCGGATTTGAAGCAGCTGCCTGATACTGACACTTTGTCGACGTAGTGTGACTATTCCTATACGTCTCCATCTACTGATGAGGATCTTAATCTTTCTAGTATCAACCCCAGTATAAGTGACTTCCAATCACCAGGTCTTGGTTAAAGCCCAAGGAAAGATAATGAACCTAGTCACAACAATCATCGCGATTACCATCACACTTTCCACCCTCCTGGCCATCGTATCCTTCTGACTACCACAAATAACCCCAGACCACGAAAAGCTCTCCCCCTACGAATGCGGCTTTGACCCCCTGGGGTCAGCCCGACTACCCTTCTCACTACGCTTCTTCCTAGTTGCCATTTTATTCCTTCTATTTGACCTAGAAATCGCCCTATTACTACCCCTACCCTGGGGAGATCAGTTACCCTCACCACTCACCACGTTCCTTTGGGCCTCCGCCGTACTTGTTCTACTAACATTAGGACTAATTTACGAATGACTGCAAGGGGGACTAGAGTGGGCTGAATAGGTAATTAGTTTAATGAAAACACTTGATTTCGGCTCAAGAACTTATGGTTATAGTCCATAATCACCTAATGACCCCCGTTCACTTCGCTTTTTCATCAACCTTTATACTAGGTTTAGCAGGCTTAGCATTCCACCGAACCCATCTCCTCTCAGCCCTTCTATGCTTAGAGGCCATGATACTTTCGCTCTTTATTGCCCTCTCAATTTGAACTATACAGCTAGACTCAACCAACTTTTCAGCCTCCCCAATACTTCTTCTGGCTTTCTCAGCCTGCGAAGCCAGCGCGGGCCTAGCCCTACTAGTAGCCACCGCACGCACCCACGGAAACGACCGACTACAAAGCCTTAACCTCCTACAATGCTAAAAATTTTAATCCCAACACTAATGCTAATCCCAACAGCCTGACTTACTTCCCCCAAATGACTGTGACCCACAACCCTCACTCACAGCCTTATTATTGCACTAATTAGCCTAACCTGGCTAAAAAACCTCTCAGAAACAGGCTGAGCCTTTCTAAGCCCCTATATGGCCACAGACCCCTTATCAACCCCCCTACTAGTCCTCACCTGCTGACTTCTGCCACTCATGATCCTAGCCAGCCAAAACCACACTACTCTGGAGCCCGCCAATCGACAACGAATGTATATTACCCTGCTGACTTCCCTACAAATCTTCCTAATCATGGCCTTTAGCGCCACCGAAGTAATTATATTTTACGTTATATTTGAAGCCACCCTCATCCCCACACTAGTCCTAATCACCCGCTGAGGAAACCAAGCAGAACGCCTAAACGCAGGCACTTATTTTTTATTCTATACACTAGCAGGTTCATTACCCCTCCTAGTGGCCCTCCTCCTCCTCCAAAACAATACTGGAACACTATCCCTTTTAACACTACAATACACCTCCCCCCTGCAAATAGTATCATACGGGGGCATGCTCTGATGAGCGGGATGCCTACTAGCCTTCCTAGTCAAAATGCCCCTATACGGCGTTCACCTATGACTTCCCAAAGCACATGTAGAAGCCCCAATCGCAGGATCAATAGTACTTGCCGCCGTGCTCCTAAAGCTTGGAGGCTACGGCATAATACGTATAATAATTTTACTAGAGCCACTCACTAAAGAACTCAGCTACCCATTTATTATCTTTGCTCTCTGGGGAGTAGTCATAACAGGATCAATTTGCCTACGTCAAACAGACCTAAAATCACTAATTGCCTACTCATCAGTAAGTCACATAGGCCTAGTTGCAGGGGCAATCCTAATCCAAACATCCTGAAGCTTTTCTGGGGCCTTAATCCTTATAATTGCCCACGGACTAACTTCCTCCGCCCTATTCTGCCTAGCAAATACAAACTATGAACGAACCCATAGCCGCACAATAGTGCTCGCACGAGGTTTACAAATAGTCTTACCCCTCATAACCACATGATGATTCATCGCCAGCCTAGCCAACCTTGCATTACCCCCCCTACCAAACCTTATGGGGGAACTAATAATTATTACCTCTTTATTTAACTGATCCCACTGAACTCTAATATTAACAGGGGCTGGAACTCTCATCACCGCCGGCTACTCTTTATACATATTCCTGATAACCCAACGAGGCCCCCTCCCTGCACACATCATTGCCCTCGACCCCTCACATTCCCGAGAGCACCTCCTTATAACCCTGCACCTACTTCCCCTAGTTTTATTGGTACTAAAACCCGAACTAATTTGAGGCTGAGCCTATTGTAGATATAGTTTAACATAAAACATCAGACTGTGGCTCTAAAAACAGGGGTTAAAATCCCCTTATTTACCGAGAGAGTCTCGCTAGAAACGAAAACTGCTAATTTTCGCGACCTTGGTTGAACCCCAAGGCTCACTCGCACAGCTCCTAAAGGATAACAGCTCATCCGCTGGTCTTAGGAACCAGAAACTCTTGGTGCAAATCCAAGTAGCAGCTATGTGCCTCATCTCCCTGACTATAACAACAAGCCTCATTATTATTTTTCTACTATTAATCTTCCCCGTACTTACAACCCTCTCCCCCCGACCCCAAGACCATGACTGAGCCCTGACACAAGTTAAAACCGCAGTAAAACTAGCATTCCTAGTTAGTCTACTGCCCCTATCTCTGTTCCTCAACGAAGGAGCAGAAACAATCATCACTAGCTGAAATTGAATAAACACCCAAACCTTCGATATCAATATTAGCCTAAAATTTGACCATTACTCAATCATCTTCACCCCCATCGCACTATACGTGACCTGGTCCATCCTTGAGTTTGCATCATGGTATATACACACTGACCCCTACATAAACCGGTTCTTTAAATACCTTCTAATTTTCCTCATCGCAATAATTATCCTAGTAACAGCCAACAATATATTCCAATTGTTCATTGGTTGAGAGGGGGTGGGAATCATATCCTTCCTGCTCATCGGATGATGATACGGACGAGCAGATGCAAACACAGCCGCCCTGCAAGCAGTCATATATAACCGAGTAGGGGACATCGGGCTAATTCTAGCCATGGCCTGAATGGCAACTAACCTAAACTCATGAGAAATACAACAAATATTTGTTACCTCCAAAAACTTCGACCTCACCCTCCCACTACTTGGCTTAATTATCGCCGCCACGGGCAAATCAGCTCAATTTGGACTTCACCCCTGACTCCCGTCTGCAATAGAGGGTCCTACACCGGTCTCTGCCCTACTGCACTCCAGCACTATAGTTGTTGCAGGCATTTTTCTGCTAGTACGAATAAGCCCCCTCATAGAAAACAACCAAACGGCCCTGACGCTATGCCTATGCCTTGGCGCCCTAACAACTTTATTTACCGCTACCTGCGCCCTCACCCAAAATGATATCAAAAAGATCGTTGCATTCTCAACATCAAGCCAGCTAGGCCTCATAATGGTTACAATTGGACTAAACCAGCCCCAACTTGCGTTTTTACACATCTGCACGCACGCTTTCTTCAAAGCGATACTATTCCTCTGCTCTGGCTCAATCATCCACAGTCTAAACGACGAACAAGATATCCGTAAAATAGGCGGTATACACCACCTCACTCCCCTCACCTCCTCATGTCTCACCATCGGAAGCCTAGCCCTAACCGGAACCCCATTCTTAGCCGGATTTTTCTCCAAAGATGCCATCATTGAAGCACTAAACACATCCCACCTAAACGCCTGGGCCCTAACACTTACCCTTCTCGCCACCTCCTTCACAGCCATCTACAGCCTCCGAGTCATCTTCTTCGTATCCATAGGCCATCCCCGATTTAATGCCCTTTCCCCCATCAACGAAAACAACCCCGCAGTAATTAACCCAATTAAACGACTTGCATGAGGCAGCATCATTGCTGGTCTTCTAATTACCACTAACGTACTACCCTTAAAAACACCAATTATATCCATACCCCCCCTACTAAAACTAGCCGCCCTGGCCGTCACAGCCCTAGGACTAATCACAGCCCTAGAATTAGCATCCCTAACTAATAAACAATTTAAACCCACCCCAATACTCACCCCCCACCACTTCTCCAACATACTAGGCTTCTTCCCATCCATCATCCACCGCTTTACCCCTAAACTTAATCTAGTGTTAGGCCAAGCTATCGCTAGCCAAATAGTCGACCAAACCTGGTTAGAAAAAGCCGGCCCCAAAGCCCTAGCCTCCTACAACATCCCCTTAATTACCACAACAAGCAACACCCAACAGGGCATAATCAAAACTTACATCACCCTGTTCCTCCTAACTCTTGCCCTGGCCGCCCTACTAATCTCGTTCTAGACTGCCCGAATAGTCCCCCGCCCCATACCCCGAGTTAGCTCCAACACCACAAACAAAGTGAGAAGCAACACTCATGCACTAATAACTAATATTCCACCCCCCAGAGAATATATTAACGCAACTCCTCCCATATCAGCTCGAAAAACAGAAAACTCCTGCATATCATCAGCAGGGACCCAAGAAGCTTCATACCAGCCCCCTCCCAAAAATGCACAAGCCAAAACAACCCCCACCACATACATTACCATGTATAATACAACAGCCGGACTACCTCAACTCTCAGGATAAGGCTCAGCAGCCAACGCCGCTGAATAAGCAAATACAACCAACATTCCCCCCAAATAAATTAAAAACAATACTAATGACAAAAAAGAGCCCCCATGCCCCACCAAAACCCCGCACCCTATTCCCGCCACAACCACTAAACCTAACGCAGCAAAATAAGGAGAAGGGTTTGAAGCAACCGCCACCAACCCTATAACCAAACCAAACAAAAACAGACACATAATATAAGTCATAATTCCTGCCGGGATTTTAACCCGGACTAATGACTTGAAAAACCACCGTTATTATTAAACCACAAGAACTACTTTAATGGCAAGCCTCCGAAAGACCCACCCTCTACTAAAAATTGTTAACGACGCATTAATTGACCTCCCCTCCCCAGCCAATATTTCCGTATGATGAAACTTTGGCTCTTTACTAGGCCTTTGCCTAATTTCCCAAATCCTTACAGGACTATTCCTTGCAATACATTATACCCCCGACATCCAATCAGCCTTCACCTCCGTAGCCCACATCTGCCGAGACGTAAACTTCGGATGACTTATCCGAAATCTTCATGCAAACGGTGCATCCTTCTTCTTTATCTGTATCTACTTTCACATCGGGCGAGGACTATACTACGGCTCCTATCTCTATAAAGAAACATGAAACATCGGGGTCATCCTTCTCCTACTAGTGATGATAACAGCCTTCGTAGGCTACGTATTACCCTGAGGACAAATATCATTCTGAGGGGCGACAGTCATTACCAACCTTCTCTCAGCCGTACCATACGTAGGCACTATATTAGTTGAATGAATTTGAGGGGGGTTTTCAGTAGATAACGCCACACTAACCCGATTTTTTGCCTTCCACTTTCTATTTCCATTCGTTATTATAGCCATAACAATTCTGCACCTCCTATTTCTCCACGAAACTGGGTCAAACAACCCAATCGGACTTAACTCAAATGCAGACAAAATCTCATTCCACCCATACTTCTCTTACAAGGACCTGCTAGGGTTTGCAGTGCTACTAGTCACACTTGCCTCCCTCGCACTATTCTCCCCGAACCTACTAGGAGACCCAGACAACTTCACCCCCGCCAACCCCATAGTTACTCCACCTCACATTAAACCCGAATGATACTTCTTATTCGCGTACGCCATCTTACGGTCAATTCCCAACAAACTAGGTGGTGTACTAGCTCTCCTAGCATCCATCCTTGTCCTTATAGTAGTTCCATTCCTCCACACATCCAAACAACGAGCACTAACATTCCGTCCAATCTCCCAATTTTTATTCTGAACACTCATTGCAGACGTCGCAATCCTAACATGAATCGGGGGCATACCAGCCGAACAACCCTTCATCATTATTGGACAAGTAGCCTCCGTCCTATATTTCTCCCTTTTCCTAATCTTTTTCCCAATTGCAGGGTGGGTAGAAAACAAAGTACTTGGATGAGCCTGCATTTGTAGCTCAATGACAGAGCGCCGGTCTTGTAAGCCGGACGCGGAGGTTCAACTCCTCCCTTTTGCTCAAAGAAAGGAGATTTTAACTCCCACCCCTAACTCCCAAAGCTAGGATTCTTAAACTAAACTATTCTCTGACACGCCCAACAACATACATATATGTACCGCATGTACATATATGTATTAACACCATATATTTATGTTAACCATATATTAATAGTATTCAAGGACATATATGTATTATCAACATAACTAGTATTATACCATTCATATATCAACATCAATACTAAGATTTACTAAAACCATCATAAAGTCATAATCACTACAAATTGAAGTGACCACTAAACGAGATTTAAGATCTAACACAATTAATTCATATGTCAAGATATACCAAGAATCAACATCCTATAAAGTAGAAATATCGATGCAGTAAGAGCCTACCATCAGATGATTTCTTAATGCATACGGTTATTGAAGGTGAGGGACAACTATCGTGGGGGTAACACCTAGTGCACTATTCCTGACATTTGGTTCCTACTTCAGGGCCATACATTTATATACTCCTCACTCTTTCATCGACGCTTGCATAAGTTAATGGTGGAATACATACGACTCGTTACCCAGCAAGCCGAGCGTTCACTCCAGCGAGCATGGGGTTCTCTTTTTTTATTTCCTTTCACTTTGCATTTCAGAGTGCACACGGGAATAGTGGTTTAAGGGTGAACGCTTCCTTGCATGCGGAGGATATAGTATCCAGGTTGGAAAGATATTACGTAAAAGAACCCCATACTTGGATATCAAGAGCATAAATGATATTTTACTCGAATATTATCTAAGATGCCCCCGGGGTTTTTGCGCGTTAAACCCCCCTACCCCCCTAAACTCCTGAGATCACTAACACTCCTGTAAACCCCCCGGAAACAGGAAAATCTCGAGTTAGGTATTTTATGCCCCAAAGTGTGTATATTTACATTATTGTAAATATCGCATAT